AATCCGAATCCGCAGAATCAGAATCTGTAACCAGTCCTTCCTTTACTATTCGATGAACACCCTATATCTCTCTTTGATTATCAACCCAAGAAAGTTCCGTTCTTGATCTTACACTGATCCGAGGTGACCGGCTACAACTACCCTCCCCTACGGGGCGGGTGTTTTGTGGAGCGCATTGGGCCCGCCAGCTTCTCAATCATAGAATGTCTACCAGATGAGATGATGTTGAGATTAGATAGTAGAAAATGTTCTTTCTTTCTATACGCAATTCAATTCAATTGCTTGCTTAAGACCAATCATAAATTAGTGGAGTTCCCTTAACATTAAGATGAGTACTCCCATATTAAGAGTAGGCAAAAAAGCTGGCAGCCCGAGGGTGCCTGAACTATCTTAAGTCCCGAAGTCACTTCTCCTCTCTCGCTTTGCTCGAGCATTTTAGCTCCTACGCTACTGCTTTCTAAAGCCAAAGCCCCTTGTTGTCTGTTGCTTCTTTCTAGGGGGGCTGGGCTTTCGCCCTTAGTCGTCGATAGAGGGAAATTCGATAGATCTTCTCCTTTCGAACCGAACTTTTAGTAGTGGCGAGATCTGAGAATCCGCAATCAAACTCCGATGCCTCTTGTAAGAAAACGTACCCTGGCATTGAGTGTTAGGTCTTTAGAGACTTGACTCGTTCACTCCAAAGAAAGCTTAATCCTTTCGCTATTGCTCGGACTATGATCTAATAACCAGGGCAAAAGAAAAGCTCCCAATCTAGATCTAGAAAGAGCCGGTGTTAGATAGATACGAGTATCGAATTGAACCCACTTAGTTAAAAGCTAACTCCTCTAAAGTTTTCTTTTCTTGCTAGCCCGAGACTAAATTCAAAAAAAGGGGTCCCCAACCAAAGATGGAATATGGAACATAAGATTATCCATCCCTTCTTCTTCGACTGCGGATTATGCCCCGGACGGAGTAAAGTGACCCAGCGGACAGCAGATGTTAAATTCTTCTTTTTGACCAGAAATTTCACTCCTCTCCCTTTGCTCTTCGCTCTCGCTCCTAGCACAACAGACCCTCTAGTCTGTCTACCGGACGACCCCGTAGCACTCACTACTCCATTGGCTTTCGTCCCAAACGTAACCCCGAGTTCCGAGCCTGCCCAAGGCAAGAAGTAAAGGAGTTAGTTTACAAGGTCGAAGTCTGAAAGCAGAAGGCTATAGTAAGGATATTAACGACTAGTTCTGAAGGCCAGGAAGACCGGAAAACCTACTTCGCTCATCAAGTCAAGCTGAAAAAGGTGATAGACGTGCGTACTCGCGCGATATGGCTTTTCAGCACGGGGCAAGCTTAAGAAGAGAGCAGGGGCGCGCTAGCCCCCAACTAGTAAAGAGTCCCTTTACTATTAAATGTTGGTTTCTGGAATTTCTTTTGATCAACCGAGCAAAAATGACTTGCTTTACTAACTGCAGCACCTGCCGTGGGCTTTACTGACTAACGAGTTCTCTGTCGCTATCCATAGCTTAAACGGGCTTTTCCTGGGAATAGAGAGACGGTTTAATAATGTTGCTGATGCCGTGAGCGGCAAAGCTGAGTTAGCTGCATTAAAGCTATACGAGCAGGCCAGCACAAGTGCCGCACGGACCGCGTTGAGATCGCTAAGTCCGTGACAGCTAGCAAACAAGCAGCCCAAAAAGCAAGGAAAACCCACTAAAGCGCGCGCTCAACGGCTTTTTTTGGCTTTTCGCGATGCCGAGATCACTTCTTCTTCTTTGTCACCCGAGGCCGGGTCATAAAGCTTGGAATCCGCACAGTAAGCTTCGACCCCGGCTTCCGATCTGCGAAGACTGTTTTGTTTGTACTTTTTTGTCCTCGTCGACATATTTGAAGCATTGATGGAAGGTGGACGGAACAACAAAGTTCCCGTGAACCCAAGGCCTTCCCAGCAGTAGATTGTAGGACGTGTCGTTTTCAATCACATAACACGTGATTTCAGACTTCAAGTCTGCCAACTGACATTGTTGTGAATCTTACCAATCGCCCTTTGGGAGTCCGCATTGTATCCTTGGATGGTCATCTTAGTGTGACTTAATTTACTAGTAGGGATTTCCCTGGTGATCTACCAAGTACCACTACTCCGTACGGAATGCAACCCTCTAGCATAACTAGAGAACGAGATTAGTTATTTGACTAGGTTCACTCTATGAGTGCCAAAAGTCAGTATTGAGTTAGAAAAGAAAGAAGAGAAGGGAGAGGATGCACCCGAGGAAGTCAATCTAGCTAGCCCAGCAACTTATAATAATCCATAGGATGGCACACGCGTACCTTACTATCTGAGTAAGAAAAGATAATCTTTTTATAACACAGAAGGGGCTCATCACCCGGTCCAATAGAGACCAGATTTCCAGCCAGACTGAGTTCTTCCAATAGCGCATATCCAGCTTTCTCGTCGAAGATTACTTCATCATTACCTCTAGTGGAAATAAAGACTTCATTGTTGAATCTAGTGAGAGCCCATTCCTGG